GTGAATTCATAGAATTCATACAACTTTTTGTTTTTCCATTACTTATCTTTGTTCCGAACCATTCTTTGAATTGGAACTCTTCGTTCTTTTTCTTGATTGAAGTTCTGTATTCAATATTGAATTGAATTCACAGTTACAAATGAAACGGAAGAACTTTTATTGGAATCCCTACCCCAATTCTCAGTAACAGAAGGGCGATCTTTTAGCTCATATATAACTAGCCTACTATTACATATACATGTCTTTCTTCCATAACGTAAACCAACTATTTGTATCTTGGATTCAGTCGGATTTTATAAATATTTTTCGAAACATTTATAAAGGAAAGTTGGCTTATAGCGATTATATATATTACATATACCTAGTTTGATCCCACTCTTTTAACAAAACCATTTTCTCTTGAATCTCATTTTTTGTAAACCCTTATCCTCTTTTTATTGAATTTATAATTTAGCATTATCCCACTTATAATTTAGCATTATCCCACATGGATACAATCAATCTAAATGGGCGAATTTATTAGTCTAAATCATTGCATAGAAATAGAAGTCTTTGGTTGATCTAAGTTCATGTAATTTATTCTTTATTAATATTTTCTTTTGGTCAATCTTTGAATTGAATAAAACCGACTGAAATGGGAATCGCTCTATAGAACCTAATTTTTTTTACAATTCCCTAATATCGTAATCTTTTTTACTATTCTTCTAGAGCTTATATACTTTTTTGTCTATTTATGTGTATATTTGTTCACGAAGAAGATTATCTCGAGCAAGGCATAGATTACCTTGCACTAAGCTAAAAAAGACTATTTCGAAACTTAGTCAATGGTGGCCCTCCATGGATTCACCTATATAAGCCGCAGCTAAAGTTGCAAAAATAAGAGCTTGAATACCACTTGTAAATAATCCAAGGAACATGACAGGTATAGGAACCACTAAAGGTACTAAAGAAACAAGAACAACAACTACTAATTCATCCGCTAATATATTTCCAAAAAGTCGAAAGCTAAGTGATAAAGGTTTTGTGAAATCTTCTAAAATGTTAATGGGTAAAAGGATTGGAGTTGGTTGTATATATTTACCGAAATAACCTAATCCTTTTTTGCTAAGGCCCGCATAAAAATATGCTATTGACGTAAGTAAAGCTAAAGCAACGGTAGTATTTATATCATTCGTGGGTGCGGCTAACTCCCCATGAGGTAACTCTATGATTTTCCAAGGTAAAAGCGCCCCTGACCAATTAGAAACAAAAATAAATAGAAACAAAGTTCCAATAAAGGGAACCCAGGGACCATATTCCTCTCCAATCTGGGTTTTGCTCACATCTCGAATAAATTCAAGGATATATTCGAAGAAATTCTGACCGTCAGTAGGAATGGTTTGTGGATTCCGAACAGTTACAATGGCTGAACCTAATAAGATAACAATTACAACCCAAGAAGTAATAAGTACTTGGGCATGGACTTGGAAACCGCCTATTTTCCAATAGAAATGCTGGCCTACTTCCACACCGGATATTTCATATAACCCTTTTAATGTGTTAATGGAATATGATAGAACATTCATATTGTCCTCTGAAAGAAAGAAAACTTTACAAGAAATTATTTTGATTCAACCGTCTTTTTTTCGACTTGCTCACTTGAATTGTATATTTTATATTTTATATACAAACTAATCACATAATATCCCCAGTTTTTTATCTCTTTTATGAGATTCCGAAATAGTAATGGATTTCATCAATCTATGTAATTCAAAAAAGAATTTATTTCTCTTATTATTAATCAGGGATTTCGTATATAGCTAGAACGCCCTTCACAAATCGCAAATACTAATTTGTTAAGAATTAAGCGGATTGAGGCTATAGCGTCATCATTCGCTGGAATCGAAATATCTGTGAGATCCGGGTCACAGTTTGTATCAATTAAACAAATTGTTGGAATTCCCAAAGTGATACATTCTTGAAGAGCCATATATTCTTCTTGCTGATCAACGATTATTACAATATCGGGTAACCCTGTCATATATTTAATCCCGCCCAAATATGTTTGCAAGTGAAATAACTGTCTCTTTAATCGAGCCGCATCCCCTTTCGGAAGGCGGTTGATTCCCCCTGTCTTTTGTTCCATTCTCAAGTCCCTGAACTTTTGAAGTCTCATTTCTGTAGTGGACCAATTCGTTAAAAGGCCACCTAGCCATTTTTTATTAACATAATGACACCGAGCTCTTATTGCAGCCCGCGCTACTGGATCAGCTGCTTTATTTTTGGTACCAACAATTAAGAATTGTTTTCTCCTACTTGCTGCATCAAAAACCAAATCACACGCTTCTGATAAAAAACGAGCAGTTCTAGTAAGATTTGTAATATGAATACCCTTACGCTTTGCAGAGATATAAGGTGCCATTTTCGGATTCCATTTTCTAGTAGCATGACCAAAATGAACTCCTGTTTCCAACATCTCTTTCAAATTAATGTTCCAATATCTTCTTATCATTTCTCTCCA